ACAGATTCAAATCTTATATCTTAATTTAATTATCTTAATTAAATCCAATAGATTTAAAACTTCTTTTTTGGTAAAAAAATTGCGAAATTTTTTTCTAGAATGCCCAATATCTGTTTTACATCTTCTAGGCGAAAATGCTCAATTTTCATAAGATCTTCTTGACTCTTATTCATAAGGTCCAATAATGTATATATATTGGACCTTATGAGGCAATTATAAACTCTGGGAGACAATTCGAATTGATCAATAAAAATAGATTTCAATGCTATTTTGTTTTTTCCGACTTTATCCAATTTATTGTGAAAAGTAAAGGGAGATAAAGGAACCATATGTTGATTGTCCTCTAAAAGTAAGTTTTCTTCTTCCTTATATAAAAAGGGAATAAATAAATCAATCAAATTCCGGGAGGCTTCATGAAGTGCTTCTTTCGGAGTTAAACTGCCATTTGTCCATATTTCGAGAAAGAGTATCTCTTGTTTTTCATTCCCATTTCCATAGGAATGAATACTATGATTCACGTTTCGAACAGGCATGAATACAGCATCTACAGGATAACTTCCATCTTGAAAGTTATGTGGCATCTTTATAAGATATCCGCGATTTCTTTCAATTTCTAATCCAATACGTAAATTTATTGGTTCTGTCAAGCTAGCTATATGTTGTGTATTGTCGACAATTTCTACATAAGGTGGTAAGATGATATCTCGAGCAGTTACATATCCAGGACCTCTAACACAAATAGACGCGTCACAAGTTCCATATAGATTACTTCTCAATACAATTTCTTTCAAATTCATTATAATTTCGTGGGCCGATTCTTGAATACCCGTTATAGTAGAATATTCGTGGTAGACGTTCTCAGATTTTACACGTGTGATACATGTTCCTTCTATTTCTCCAAGCAAAGCTCTTCGCATCGCAATGCCTATTGTGTCGGCTTGTCCTTTCATAAGTGGAGACAGAATAAAGCGACCATAATAAAGGCGTTTACTGTCTGTTCTTGATTCAACACACTTCCACTGTAGTGTCCGAGTAGATACTGTTACTTTCTCTCGAACCATAGTAATAATATTTTTTTGATTGAATTATTTATTTCTCTTGTTTCTCTTGAAATTTCTTCACTTTCTATACACGTCTTTTTTTCGGAGGTCTACAGCCATTATGTGGCATAGGGGTTACATCCCGTACAAAAGTTAATAGTATACCACTTCTACGAATAGCTCGTAATGCGGCGTCTCTTCCGAGACCGGGACCTTTTATCATGACTTCTGCTCGTTGCATACCTTGATCTACTACTGTACGAATAGCAACTGATGCTGCAGTTTGAGCGGCAAAGGGTGTCCCTCTTCTTGTACCCTTGAATCCACAAGTACCGGCCGAGGACCAGGAAACCACCCGACCTCGTACATCTGTAACTGTAACAATGGTATTATTGAAACTTGCTTGAACATGAATAACTCCCTTTGGTATTTTACGTGCACTTTTACGTGCACCAATACGTACATTTCTACGTAAACCAGTTCTCGGTATACCTTTTGCCATATTGTATCATCTCATAAATATGAGTCAGAAATATATGGATATATCCATTTCATGTCAAAACAGATTCTTTATTTGTATTTGTACGCTGAGCCCTTTAGTGAGTCTGATTATCCCTTTATCCTTGTCTTTGTTTATGTCTCGGATTGGCACAAATTACTCTAATGCGCCCCCGTCTACGGATTAGTCGACATTTTTCACAAATTTTACGAACGGAAGCTCTTATTTTCATATTTATCATTCCTTATCTTAATTCTGAATCTACTTCTCGGTAGAAAATAGGTTTCTTGGAATTTTTTATCTTGAATCGTATTGAATAAAAATCACCTAATCCTTCAAATCTTTGTTTCGGAGTCGATAAATTATACGTCCTCTGGTTGAATCATAACGACTTACTTCAATTTTGACTTTATCTCCGGGAAGTATCCGTATAAAACTACGCCGGATCTTTCCCGAAACATAACCTAGAATCAGATCCTCATTATCTAAACGAACCCGGAACATGCCATTGGGAAGCGATTCAGTAATTAAACCTTCATGAATCCATTTTTGTTCTTTCATTCCAGGTAAAGCCCCCTTGAGGTATCAACTAATGGAGGAGAAACGATATTAGACAACTCACCCCCTTATTCTTTTTTTTTTTTACAAATAGGAAGAGGTTTCGGATTTCATTTGGATATTAAATGGATTACCATATATAACATAAAATTTCTCCGCCGATTCCTTCTAGTCGAGCCTCCCGATCTGTCATTATACCCCGAGAAGTAGAAAGAATTACAATCCCTATCCCACCTAAAATTCTAGGAATTCGTTGAGAGTTAGAATAAATTCGTAGACCGGGTCGGCTGATCCGTTTTAAATTTAACAAATTCCTATAGGGTCTTTTCCTATTCCTGCTATGTCGCAGGGTTAAAACTAAAAAATTTTGGTTTTTTTCTCGATGTTTTCTGACGTTTTCGATAAAACCTTCTCGGAAAAGTATTTTAACAATATTTTCGGTAATATTAGTAGATGCTATGCGAACAACTCTTTTTCTATCCATATCAGCATTTCGTATAGAGGTTATTATCTCAGCAATAGTGTCTCTACCCATGATGAATTCAAACTTTTGGTGTCTCAAAATTGGATATAATTAACATGTTTTTTTATTGGTTTATGAATATAAAAAATTTAAGGTATATACGCGAAACACAAGCTACAAATTAATCTAGTTCTTAAACTATTTCTTTTCAAATACCCCAAAAATATAAGATCTCCTTTTTTTTATAATACTTCTATAATACTTCGGGAGCTAATGAAACTATTTTAGTAAAATTTAATTGTCTCAATTCGCGGGGGATTGCCCCAAAAATGCGAGTTCCTTTTGGGTTTCCTTCTTGATCAATTACAACTGCAGCATTGTCATCATATCGTATTATCATACCGCTGTCACGTTTAAGTTCTTTACAGGTACGAACAATTACAGCTCTGACTACTTCTGATTTTTCTAGGGGCATATTTGGTACTGCTTCTTTGATCACAGCAACAATAACGTCACCAATATGAGCATATCGACGATTACTAGCTCCTATGATTCGAATACACATCAATTTTCGAGCCCCGCTGTTATCCGCTACATTTAAATAGGTCTGAGGTTGAATCATATAAATTTTTGAGTCTATTTTTCCAATGCAAAGGATGAAAAAAAATAAAAAAAATATTGTTTGTCTAAGTCTAAAAAAAGAAACCTGCGATTTTGTTTCATCCCCAAGACTCATTTCTGTCGGTTCTATATTTTTATCCCGAAATAATAAATTGAGTTCGTATAGGCATTTTGGATGCTGCTATTAAAATAGCCCTTTTAGCTATATTTTCGGTTACTCCACCCATTTCATATAGTATTCGCCCCGGTTTAACAACAGCTACCCAATATTCAGGGGATCCTTTCCCTGAGCCCATACGTGTTTCAGCAGGTCTTACTGTAACTGGTTTATCTGGAAAGAGCCGGACCCATATTTTTCCACCACGGCGTGCATTTCGTGTCATTGCTCGGCGACCTGCTTCGATTTGTCTCGATGTGATCCAAGCGGGTTCAAGTGCTTGAAGAGCATATTTACCGAAACAAATATGATTACCTCGATAAGATATTCCCTTCATTCTTCCTCTATGTTGTTTACGGAATTTAGTTCTTTTGGGGTTATAGTTGATGGTTGTTTCGGAATTTCATCTCTACTACAGAGCTGGACGTGAGAGTTTCTTCTCATCCAGCTCCTCGCGAATAAAAGGATTCAAAATTGAATTTCAATTAATTTGAATAGCTATTAGAACATTTTTAGAAAAGATTTTATTTTTTTCTAACGTCCTAATAAATCTTTATTGTCTTTTGTCCTTTATCCGAGTTTACCAATTCAAAAAAAGAAAGTTTTCGCGGGCGAATATTGACTCTTGCAATCTCTATTTCAGTCCTAGCACTTGTTCGTCACTTTTCCGAATAGATGAATTAATTTCCGGTTCATTTCGCCATCCTAACTAGTGAATTATTAAGATTCATTTGTTTAATAAAATCTTTTGCATTCACAGGTTCCTTCGTTTCCACCACTTCGTACTAAATGATTAGGTCAGAATTCTACAACGGAGCTCATAATCCAATTTATTCTTGAGTCAACCTTCTTAGTCTTTATTGACTCGAAGCTCTTGAGTTTTTTCTTCTCTTCTATCAGAAATTCCTTGAATATTTCATTATGTATGAATCAATTAGTATTGATGCTTTATTACATTGTCTTTTATGAGATAACCCACAGACCTTCCATATTAGAATTCTATATCATTGATATTCTTTTTCTCTCTTTCTCTCATCCTTCCATTTATCCACACCTTTCTTCTGTAATTTTGCTTTAAAAAAGTTTAATTATTTCAGTTGCTACAAAGATATGACTTATTTAACATATCTTGACTGGTTCTTTAGATCCAGATAATATGAAGTGATGAATTGGTTTTCATACTATCGGGTCGGTCTTTTGTAACCCTAACCCTAAAAAAAAACCAACGAGTCACACACTAAGCATAGCAATTATATCAAAAGGTCAATTGAATTTTTATTCAACCCTATAGAATTAGTTTGATTGGTAGGAAAAAGAATGAACGAGTTTCTCCCTTTTTCCTTCTATCAATAGATAGAAGGAAAAAACAATGAAAGTTTTCTTATTCCTCTTCCTTGTCTATAAAAATCCAAATTTTGATGCCCAAAACCCCATAGATAGTCCGAACTGTATAGGAACAATAATCTATTTTAGCTCGAATGGTTTGTAGGGGAACCCTGCCCTCTCTGATCCATTCGACACGGGCAATTTCTTTTCCGTCGATACGCCCTGCAATTTGTACTTGAATTCCTTTTGTATCCGCTTGTTCAGTTAATTCAATAGCCTTTTTCATTGCTTTTCGAAATGAAACTCTATTTTTTAATTGTCCGGCTATAAATTCTG